ACTCCATATTTGGAATGAAATGTATGAACTACGTTTGAACGGAGGAATAAAGAGAATTTTCTACTTAAATTGGAAGTTGCAACAGATCAAAATGGAAAGGAATTGATAAAACAGTCCTAGAAACAGAATTCTGTCACTTAGACTTATTAAAGTTAAAGTCATAAGGTTTTGTATATAATAGCAAAACAAAAAGGATTTCAATTATACCATTATTATGATATTACATATTCGAATTTGAGAAAAATAAAAGGATTCGGTATTTGGGAGATAAATACAAAGACAGAAAAATCAGAAACAACATAGGATCCATTTTTTTAGCACTTAACCGTCTTTATGTTAGAGATTTCGTTATTCAAAAAAAAAACAATTCGCAGAGAAGAGAAATATTTCTACTTTACTTTACTGATTTTTGAATAGAATATGATTTGAAGTGTATAAGAAGGGTTGCACTTATTAAACACGTATGCGGATAGCTATAATATCCGACTTCTCTTTTATTGCTGGTTCTATTCGGGACAGTCCGGGTCGTGTTCTATCAAAAGAGAATTTCTATTTAATGCAAAATTGAAGTGAAGTAGGATAATTTTATGATAATTACCTATAGACAATATATCTAAATAATAGATATCTGTGTAACAATTTATGTTCTGGGGTTTACATATACTGATATGTTTTGTTATAATTGAAATTGAGAAGGATTTTTTGATTGAAAAAATAAATACTGATTAGTTCTGTCTCAATTTGTATTTTCTTATGTCATTAGGAAAACACAATTTGTGATTCAAATCCCAGAATCGTCATTAATTCGAACTAAGCAGTCAATAGTTAATGGTTCAAGTTTGTCGGCTGAAAATCCACATTTGATTTCTCAATAGAAAAGCCAGAGAATGTTTTTAGCATTGTGGATTTTCCAATACTATACAATCAATCGAAGGGATGGATAAAACCCAAAAAGGGTCTTTCTTTTAGGAAAAGGATTAAGGAAAACAGGAGTCAAAATCCAAGTACAATAAAACTTCAGCAATCTGGGAAAATTTTCATCTATTTTGTATTATTTTGGCGGCATGGCCGAGTGGTAAGGCGGGGGACTGCAAATCCTTTTTCCCCAGTTCAAATCCGGGTGTCGCCTGATCAACAAAAAAACTCGAAATCTCTTCTTCTCTTCGGTTCCACTTATAGAACTCGCAGAATTCTTCCCCGTTAGAAGCAGAGGAAACAGACTGTTAATGCTTTGTTGATTCTAAGCATGTGGTCTGAGGGTTTTCTAAACAAAAAGAGTGTGAATGCTCCTTCGCATCTAGGATTCAAGGAAATATTCGAATCTACTGGTAGAGGGTCTATCAAGACTTCACGATTCCCTTCTATTACTAAGGGAGTGTTTAATGACTGGATCTTGAATCAGATTGTGGAGCCTGAATAGGAAATCTGATTCAATTAAGAGTTTTGGAAGGAGGTGCAATATACGACGGACTCGCGAGAATCTCCGAGTGCTCAGGTATCCAACCAATATTAGATTGGATTGATAATTGACTTTTATAGAAAAAGGGGCAAACAGAAAGAATTTCTTTGCGGCAACCCCTAGACAAGCCCCCTCTTTCAGAGCGATAATGGGGAAGGAGGGTAGCGGATCAAATGGGGAAATAGAGGTCTGTAATAGATAGAGATTTCTGGTTTTTCGTGATTTCTCCCTTGTCTGTTTTTACTTACTAAGGTCAACAAAACAAAAAAAGAATAGGCCTTATTATTCCTACATGTTCCCATTCCCTTCGGATCTTACTACGTATTTTGCTTGTGTTTAATCTTTCCCGATTCGAAATCATAATCGATTTATTGGATTGGTTTCTCGATAGTGTTCGGTCAGAATCCCTTTTTGACTCTGCGCCATGGATTCCACTATTATTAGGGAGGAATAATGGAAAAATTCCTTCGTATTTATAGAGATAGGGGACATAATTCACATGGATATAGTAAGTCTCGCTTGGGCTGCTTTAATGGTAGTCTTTACATTTTCCCTTTCACTCGTAGTGTGGGGAAGAAGTGGGCTCTAGAAGTACTACTAATTGAGTTGAGGAATCAAACCGTATCAATTGTTTTATAGATCGTTCTGCAACGCGTTTTGAACTATTTAAAATCAAAATCTCTGAATTTTGAATCCCATTGGACTCCAATGGAGTTATCTATGATATGAATCATACTCTTTCTCTCAAAGAGATATTTCAGTGATTCCCGTGTTTGTATTTCGAAAAGAAAGGGATTCCGATGATTGGAAATTTCTTCTAACCTAAAATTCTTCCGAAATTTTCTATTTCAATCAATGGAATGAGCTCTTACTATCTTTATAGATAGATACTGAGAAAGACTAGACTTTTTTTTATTTCTTTCCCTCTTTATTGTTCAAAGAAGAAGATGTTTTGTTAAGTGTATACGCACTTTCTATGAGAAATGATATAGAGATAGTGGTTGTCTAATGAGAGACTATGCAATAATAAGATCTTACCTT